ATTCTGTTCACCTTCATCTTCATCATAATCCGAATCATTCTCTTGATCATTCTCTTCAAGCTCATCCTCGTCATATTCATATTCCTCAACAATGAACTGGATCTGCTGGGCCCAAAATGAACTGGCCCAATAGGGAAATCCCAATTCATTGTCATTGGCCCTTTCGACCCAATCAAATAGAAAGCCCCAAGGGGACCATATTCTAGGAGCCCAAACTATGTAATCGGATAACACCTTCTGCGGGTCGATTTTGACCCCCCCTTCATACTCCTCCGCCGATTCGTCTTTTTGATAGATAAATCTCTGATCAAGCATAGAACAAAATCCATTTTGTATCATATATGAGGGATTCCTTGGTTCGGGCCGAAGAAGCAATGTCACTCGATCCTTATCAAACTGACTGCAATCTTTTTCTGGCCGTGAGAATCCCGCTAGAACGCCTTCTACTTCTAATAGGCCATGAACTAGATCAGAATTATTCTCAACGAGTCTACCAGAAGCGATCCCATTGTTTTCATCTGGTCCGGGTCGAGACCAAAGATCTTGAGCGACCGATCCGGCAGAACAATTCAAAAGATAAAGAAGTATCGTTAATTTCTTCATGCTCATTCCAAGTTCGAAGTACCATTTGTACACATAAGAATCCCCTTCGATACATAATGTCTTATGCATATAGATAGATATAGGATCTATGGGGCAATTACTTAGAAGTAAATTTTGTGCTACAGCTCTTCCTATCTGATAGAAAAGGAGCCGAGAATTCTGAACCGGTATTACATGGGCTCGCAAATCCCAAGTTTGTCTATGAAGAGCGGATCTAATTGTATTAGTGTCTATAATGGATTTCCCCTGTGAAAGACTAATCGATAGGGCCTCGTTGGTAAGTGCTACAACATCTCGTGCATTGGAACCCATGGTTATGGACTCGAATCCATTAGTATGGAACATTTTTTTTTCCAAGCGAAATCCCCTAGTATATGAAAGAGTGATAAAGTGCTTTCGTTGTTGTGGAATAAGAGACCTTCGTACCTTAATGCACGTATTTAATCTATGCGGAGCTATTAGAGAGGGATGCATTTTTTGGGGAATATGGGTCGAAGCAATAACAAGACTATTTCTAGTGGAAGATCTTTCAAAATCCCAGGAGAGAAGGTTCACTAATAGACCGACGGGTAAGAAAGCCGAATCCCTCCACTCCAGCTCATGAATGTTTGGAATCCATATTATGCAAGGAGACAGTGCTCTTGCTAATTCGATTTGAAAGATGATATAAAATAGGCGTACTTGCTCCACCGTATCCATCTCCACAGTTAGCTCATCCTTCATAGTTAGCTGTTCCAGCTCCACATCAAGGTCACGATCGCTATCGTACTCAGCATCAATATCAATATCAATATCGTCAAGAGCATGAGTATCTTGATTAACAGTCTCAATATCGTCACGAGCATCAATCTCCTCTTCACTGTCATAAAAACCTTCATCCTCATCATCATCAAAGTCATAAAAACCATCACTAAAACGATAAACTGTATCCCGGAACTTGTCCAGAAATATCGTAATGAAAGGAAGATAGGAGTTTTTCGCTAGGTATTTGACCAAATAGGATCGTCCAAGTCCTATAGAACCTATCACTAAAATACCCCTAGAGGGGGATAAGGTTAAGCGGAGCGAAAAGGGTTTTTCATGAGAAAAACTATTAGCTCCAGACGAGGTTTGTGAATACGTGATTGTCTGATAATGAGCAAGGAATATCCGTCTTTCTGCTAAAGAGGATGTATTGAACTCATAATTTATTAGATCCTTTTTATGAATGTCAATTAAGTTTCGTAAGTAAATTTCTCCCGGCTGTTCAATCATTTGAGGATCAGAGTCATTCTTTGATAAATGATCACTATCAGTCAGACTCCATAAAATTTGATCAATCCTTTTTTCTGTCGGTAAGGTGGAGAACTGAATCAAGACTTCTCTTTCTTCATCATCAATCCAATCACTGGTTGCGACCCAGGATTCTATTTTATCATCAATCCTATACTCGAAAAAGTTTTTTCTTTTTCTTATCAATGAATAGATCTCTTTACTTGTATGACTTAGATGTCTCGTATTTGTCGAAAAAGTGATTTGATTGACGGGGATACTTATGAGATCGCTGATATCGCTGAGATTGATATTAAAATATTTCTTCTTACCATAAGCATTACCCAATAACATGTTTTCCAGAGCAACTAGAAAGAGATTTTTTAACCTTAACCAGAAAGAATTCGATTCAGATATAGGATACTTATCCAGAAGTGTTACCAACTCAATCTCAATCCTAGATGATTCCATCATCAAAGATTTGACCTTTTCGAACTCTGTCTGTAACTCACTAGCGGTATAGAAAACAGATAAAAGATATGTACAAACGAGATATCCAGCAACAAGAAGAAGGAAAAAGATTGAATAGCGGAACTCCCGAACATTTGTCGATCTCCGATGTGTCGATATCAATGGTGACTCATTA